TCATCCCACACGTACCCGTCATGGGCATCCTGCTTTTCTATGTTCTATAGACTTGTATGTAACTATTGAGAGTCGGGATATTATACATAGTGTGAATATTCCACCAAAAAGTTTGATTTTAGTGCAAAATGATCAATATGTAGAATCGGAACAAGTGATTGCTGAGATTCGTGCCGGAACGTCCACTTTTCATTTTAAAGAGAAGGCTCGAAAACATATTTATTCTGAATCAGAGGGAGAAATGCATTGGAGTACCGATGTCTACCATGCACCCGAATATACATATAGTAATGTTCATCTATTACCAAAAACAAGTCATTTATGGATATTAGCAGGAGGTCCATGCGGATCCAGTATAGTGTCTTTTTCGCTCCACAAGGATCAAGATCAAATGAATGTTCATTTTTTTTCTGTCGACGAAATAGATATCTCTGACCTCTCAATCACTAATGATCGAGTAAGACATAAATTGTTGGATCCTTCTGGTAAAAAAGATAGGGAAATTCTTGACTATTCAAGACTTGATCGAATCATATCCAATGGTCATTGGAATTTCATATATCCTTCGATTCTCCAAGAGAATTCCGATTTCTTGGCAAAAAAGCGAAGAAATAGATTTCTCATCCCATTACAATATGATCAAGAACGAGAGAAAGAACTAATACCCTCTTTTAATATTTCCATTGAAATACCCATAAATGGTATTTTACGTAGAAATAGTATTCTTGCTTATTTTGATGATCCACGATACAGAAGAAAGAGTTCGGGAATTACTAAATATGGGACTGTAGAGGCGGATTCTATCGTAAAAAAAGAAGATTTGATTGAGTATCGAGGAGCAAAAGAATTTAGTCCGAAATACCAAATGAAAGTGGATCGGTTTTTTTTTATTCCCGAAGAGGTACATATCTTACCCGGATCTTCGTCCATAATGGTTCGTAACAATAGTATCATTGGAGTCGATACACAACTCGCTTTAAATACAAATACAAGAAGCCGAGTAGGTGGATTAGTCCGAGTGGAGAAAAAAAAAAAAAGTATTGAACTGAAAATCTTTTCTGGAGATATTCATTTTCCCGGAGAGACAGATAAGATATCCAGACACAGTGGCATTTTGATACCGCCAGGAACGGAAAAAACAAATTCTAAGGAATCAAAAAAATTGAAAAATGGGATCTATGTCCAACGGATCACACCGACCCAAAAAAAGTATTTTGTTTTGGTTCGGCCCGTAGTCACATATGAAATAGCTGATGGGATAAATTTAGAAAAACTTTTCCCTCAAGATCTATTGCAGGAAAAAGATAATGTCCAACTTAGAGTTGTCAATTATATCCTTTATGGAAATGGAAAGTCAATTCGAGGAATTTCTCACACAAGTATTCAATTAGTTCGGACTTGCTTAGTATTGAATTGGGACCAAGAAAAAAACGGTTCTATAGAAGAGGTTCATGCTTCCTTTGTTGAGGTAAGGGCAAATGATCTGATTCGCGATTTCATAAGAATTGAGTTAGTCAAGTCTACTATTTCATATACTGGAAAAAGGTATGATACGGCGGGTTCAGGATTGATTCCCGATAATGGATTAGATCGCACCAATATCAATCCTTTTTATTCCAAAGGGAAGATTCCATTAGTTACCCAGCATCAAGAAACTGTCGGTACGTTGTTGAATCGAAATAAGGAATGCCAATCTTTGATAATTTTGTCATCATTCAATTGTTTTCGAGTTGGTCCATTCAACGGTTCGAAATATAACAATGCGGCAAAAGAGTCAAATCCTATAACTCCAATTAGGGATTTGTTGGGTCCCTTAGGTACTATTGTACCTAAAATAGTGAACTTTTATTCATCTTACCATTTAATAACTCATAATCAGATCTTGTTAAACAAATATTGGCTACTTGACAATTTTAAACAGACTTTCCAAGTACTTGAAGTACTTAAATACTGTTTAATAGATGAAAATAGGAGGATTTATAATCCTGGTCCATGCAATAACATCATTTTGAATCCATTCCATTTGAATTGGTGCTTTCTACATTACAATTATTGTGAAGAGACATCCACAATAATTAGCATTGGACAATTTATTTGTGAAAATATATGTCTATTTAAATATGGACCACGCATAAAAAAATCTGGTCAAATTTTAATTGTTCATGTTGACTCCTTAATTATAAGATCTGCTAAGCCCTATTTGGCCACTCCAGGGGCGACTGTTCATGGACATTATGGAGAAACCCTTTTTGAAGGAGATACATTAGTTACATTTATATATGAAAAATCCCGATCTGGTGACATAACGCAAGGTCTTCCAAAAGTGGAACAAATCTTAGAAGTTCGCTCGATTGGTTCAATATCAATGAACCTTGAAAGGAGAGTTGAAGGTTGGAACGAGCGTATACCAAGAATTCTTGGAATTCCTTGGGGATTCTTAATTGGAGCTGAGCTAACCATAGCCCAAAGTCGTATCTCTTTGGTTAATAAGATCCAAAAGGTTTATCGATCCCAGGGGGTACAGATCCATAATAGACATATAGAGATTATTGTACGGCAAGTAACATCAAAAGTGTTGGTTTCAGAAGATGGAATGTCTAATGTTTTTTTACCTGGAGAATTAATCGGATTGTTGCGAGCGGAACGAGCAGGGCGTGCTTTAGACGAAGCGATCTGTTATCGGGCAATTTTATTGGGAATAACGAGGGCATCTCTGAATACTCAAAGTTTCATATCCGAAGCAAGTTTTCAAGAAACTGCTAGAGTTTTAGCAAAAGCTGCTCTACGGGGTCGTATTGATTGGTTGAAGGGTTTGAAAGAAAATGTTGTTCTGGGGGGTATTATCCCTGTCGGTACGGGATTCAAAAAATTAGTGCACCGTTCAAGGCAAGACAAAAACATTCATTTGGAAATCAAAAAGAAAAATCTATTCGAGTTGGAAATGAGAGATATTTTGTTACACCATAGAGAATTTTTTTGTTCTTGCGCCCCAAGCAATTTCCACGACACACCAGAAAATTTATTTACGCGAATTCATAATTCCTAAGGAGAGATTTCTTCTTTAAATTACTTTCTAGTTATTTTCTAGTTATTGATTTGGTAATAAATAAAATTTAGTAAGTAATAATAAAAATTAATGGTTTGGGCTGTGTATCGATGGTCAATCCCGGTAGAAAGTTCCGTAGGAACAATTATTTATTTATTAAAAAAAAAAGAGAAAGCGTGGGAAAAATGACAAGAAGATATTGGAACATCCATTTGGAAGAGATGATGGAAGCAGGAGTTCATTTTGGTCATGGTACTAAGAAATGGAATCCTAGAATGGCCCCTTATATCTCTGCAAAGCGTAAAGGTATTCATATTATAAATCTTACTAGAACTGCTCGTTTTTTATCAGAAGCCTGTGATTTAGTTTTTGATGCAGCAAGTCGAGGAAAAAACTTCTTAATCGTTGGTACCAAAAATAAAGCAGCAGATTTAGTAGCATCGGCTGCAATAAGGGCTCGATGTCATTATGTTACTAGAAAATGGCTCGGTGGTATGTTAACGAATTGGTCCACTACGGAAACGAGACTTCATAAGTTCAGAGACTTAAGAGCAGAACAAAAAATGGGGAAACTCAACCGTCTCCCTAAAAGAGATGCAGCAATGTTGAAGAGAAAATTATCTACTTTGCAAACATATCTGGGTGGGATCAAATATATGACGGGGTTGCCCGATATTGTAATCATCGTCGATCAGCAAGAAGAATATACGGCTCTTCGAGAATGTGTCATTTTGGGAATTCCGACGATTTGTTTAATCGATACAAATTGTGACCCAGATCTCGCAGATATTTCGATTCCAGCCAACGATGATGCTATAGCTTCAATCCGATTGATTCTTAACAAATTAGTATCCGCAATTTGTGAGGGTCGTTCTAGCTATATAAGAAGTCGTTGATTATGATTATGTTATGATTAAGAATAATAAGATTAGTTAATTATTTTAATTTATTTTATTGGATCGGTTACTATTCTTGTCTTGCATTTTTAAAAAGAGATAAAATGGGATATTGATATTATGTTATGTGATTTCTTGGTATCCTAAATATATGATTAATGATGAAAGCGGATGAGTTGAGAAAGAGATGGTTGAATCAAAATAATTCTTTTTTTTGAAGTTCGATTTCTGCCAGAGGACAATATGAATGTTATACCATGTTCCATTAAAACACTCAAAGGGTTATACGATATATCAGGTGTAGAAGTAGGCCAACATTTATATTGGCAAATAGGAGGTTTACAAATTCATGCCCAAGTACTTATCACTTCTTGGGTCGTAATTGCTATCTTATTAGGTTCAGTCATCCTAGTTGTTCGGAATCCACAAACCATTCCAACCGATGGTCAGAATTTCTTCGAATATGTCCTTGAATTTATTCGAGACTTGAGCAAAACTCAGATTGGAGAAGAATATGGTCCTTGGGTTCCCTTTATTGGAACTATGTTCCTATTTATTTTTGTTTCTAATTGGTCAGGTGCTCTTTTACCTTGGAAAATCATACAGTTACCTCATGGGGAGTTAGCCGCCCCCACGAATGATATAAATACTACTGTTGCTTTAGCTTTACTCACGTCAGTGGCATATTTTTATGCAGGTCTTACCAAAAAAGGATTGGGCTATTTCGGAAAATACATTCAACCAACTCCAATCCTTTTACCAATTAACATCCTAGAAGATTTCACAAAACCTTTATCTCTTAGTTTTCGACTTTTCGGGAATATATTGGCTGATGAATTAGTAGTTGTTGTTCTTGTTTCTTTAGTACCTTTAGTAGTTCCTATACCTGTCATGTTTCTTGGATTATTTACAAGTGGTATTCAAGCTCTTATTTTTGCAACTTTAGCTGCGGCTTATATAGGGGAATCCATGGAGGGTCATCATTGATTAGTTTTCGAAATAGTCTTTTTTTTTTAGCTTATCCTAATCGAGGCAATGCATATAATCTACTTGGTTGA